TTTTCTGAAGTAGCAACGGGAGAATTCATCCTGGAAGTGGGAGAACTGCTGAAACTACGTGAAACCCTGACCAGGGTTTATGTACAAAGAACGGGCAAACCTCTATGGGTTGTCTCCGAAGACATGGAAAGAGATGTTTTTATGTCAGCAACAGAGGCCCAAGCTTATGGAATTGTTGATCTTGTAGCGAAATAGCCTGGATTTCGCGCCAATTCGTAATTTGAAATTACCCCTGCCGAGTTTCATATTAATATTCTATGACTTTTATTTACTATTCTATTGAATAAAAGTAATTCATAATCATCCGGTTAGGATCGATCTAAACCAGCCCATTATGTATATGATTCAACATGCCAACGATTAAACAACTTATTAGAAATACAAGACAGCCAATTAGAAATGTCACAAAATCCCCCGCGCTTCGGGGATGCCCTCAGCGTCGAGGAACATGTACTAGGGTGTATGTGCGACTCGTTCAGATCATGAACTAGAACAAAGAAAGAGAACAATGTTCGAATATCAATGATCAAATAGGATAGAAAGGAAAAACGAACTACATTCCTATCTAAAAATAAGAAAATGGATCATATCCCTTTTATTGTGTATGAAATTTATGGTTTCTATTGGTGTAAATCCACTCACCTCAATTCAAGATGAAAAGCAATTCTCCATTGGTAGCAAATGGTTATCCATTAAGCGGAGGAAATCTTAGTTAACATAGACCCCTCTTGCAAGAACGGACTAACAGGGTCAGCTACCCAGCCAACTTTCATAATTAAATACCGTTACTGTATAGGTAGAGCTCGTTGTGAAAGACCTATTACTGGATAATTCATGGGTAGAGCCGAAGAATGTGAACTATACAAGTTAGCAATAACATTGATTAAATGAAGTAAAGGCTCCGGTGTATAGAGAAGACCTCACCGTTTAAGAAGTAACCATAGAAACGATGGAATCCACTATTTCTTTATCATTGCTATATTTTTTTAATACCTGTATAGTACAATTTCGTATTTCAAGGTGAAACGCCTATAAAAAAAAATCGTGGTTGGGAAGGTTATAGTAGCCAAAGCCATTGGAATTTTTAGTTTATACATTGGAAAAATCCGTTTTGTTATTAATATACTAGGAAAGGGGCAAAAGAATAACTGAAAGAAAGGAAATCTATTAGTTATTCGTGAAAGTTTCATTTATTCAATGACCAGAATTAGACGGGGATATATCGCTCGGAGACGTAGAACAAAAATTCGTTTATTTGCATCAAGCTTTCGGGGGGCTCATTCAAGACTTACTCGAACTATTACTCAACAAAAAATAAGAGCTTTGGTTTCGGCTCATCGGGATAGGGATAGGCAAAAAATAAATTTTCGTCGTTTGTGGATCACTCGAATAAATGCAGCAATTCGTGAAAGGGGGGTATGCTATAGTTATAGTAGATTAATAAACGCTCTGTACAAGAGACAGTTGCTTCTTAATCGTAAAATACTTGCACAAATAGCTATATCAAATAGGAATTGTCTTTATATGATTTCCAATGAGATCATAAAAGAAGTAGCTTGGAAGGAATCCACCGGTTAAACGGAGTTGCCCGGAGAATGAACTCCGGGAAGGTCGAATAAAAATGAATAGAATATGATACAATATGAGAAAGTAGTCAAAATAAATATGAATCAACACGTTCAATAAAAAAATTTATTCTTCCCAGATTATTATTTTTTTTCTTACGACACGAGAATTCAATCCGGATTCTTGGATTTTTCCAACAAAATATCAATCCCCGTTTGAGTTCGGATGGGAATTTGAATTCAAGTGAAGAAAGAGTAAACCTATCTTTTTCTGGCTCTAAGACTAGGAGTTCTAGTGGTCGACTCGGTTCTTTCAAATTGTTTCTCATTATTAAGAAAAGGTAACAAAGATAAAATACGAGCTTGTTTTATAGCAATAGTAATTAATCGTTGTTGTTTCAAGGTCAATCTATTCACTCGTCTAGATAATATTTTTCCCTGTTCACTAATAAATCGACTAATTAAACTCATGTTTTTATAATCAATTCGATCCCCCGATTGGATCGGGGGCAAACGCCTACGAAAAGATCGCTTGGATTTAAGAAAAGTTCGCTTGGATTTATCCATGGTTTGGTTAGTTTATTTCTTATCCCTAAAATCCTATTTCAGCCATATCTCTAATTAGAATAAAAAAAATAGGATTTGGTTTGTTTATAATTATCTTTAACTATGTTAAATATGTTATATATATATATATAATGTAATGTCATTTTTTTCGTTTCCTTGTAAGATAAGGGCGCAGGTGCTCGGTTCGATCTATTTCTTTACCTCCCCGTGAATCGTATGTTTGTAACAGTATGGACAGAATTTTAGCAACTCCAATCGATTAGGCGTATTGTGCCGGTTCTTTTGAGTAATATATCTGGAAATGCCCGTTGATGCCTTATTAACATTAACACCGTTTCGAACACAAGCGGTACATTCCAAAAGAACCGGTATTCGCACATCTTTACCCTTGGCCATGAACCTCCTTTGGATTTTTCATTTACTCAACTCTTCCTCTTTCAACCCGAAACGAAAAAGAAGAAAGGAAGGAAAAAACAAAATAGAATTTGTAACTTGCTATCCTCTTATGCAAGATTTCACTACAATCAATATAGGAAATAAGATAGAAAGATTTCTAAACTAGATTTCAAATCACAGTACAGTATTTCATATAAGTATCTTGTATAATACTCTTTCCCTAGAACCACAGTTTGTATTCTACTTCCATACAAACTGAATACATAGAAATTTCATATTAATTTAATTCCAACCTGAACCCGAGTCTCGCAGCTGTTGAATGCACTTTTATTCTTTCTCTTTCCTCCCTTATTCTAAAAAAGGGAAAAAAGAGAAAAGAGGGGGGCTGGTATTTAATTGTATCTCTAATCTTCTTTATTCCTTCCCACGTCAATAACTAGAATGAAAAAAAGGGGAACGTCAACGCATCCGGGAAAAAACGATTAATCTCTATCAATAAACCTGCCAAAGAACCGAACCATAGAGTACTTAGTACCGGTGCCACGGAAAGATATGTTTTTAGATCTCGCATTGAAAAACCTCCTTCATTTTATTGTAATACAGAAACATATTGAAATGTACAATCATCCAGTAAATAAGATTTACTTTTTGTTAAATATAGAAAAAACGTCCTTTTTCCCCAATATTTCCCCAACTCATTTATTTTTCCTAGGGGTTCCATTCCATTTTTCATATAGATGAAGTATTTTACTATTATTATATGTTAAATGAGACCAAAAAGACGAAATGGACATAAAAATTATAGATTTAAATAGAGGAGATAACGATGTGGAAAACAATACAGGAATTCTCTACAATGACACTGTAGACCAATGGAAGGGATGTAGCGCAGCTTGGTAGCGCGTTTGTTTTGGGTACAAAATGTCACGGGTTCAAATCCTGTCATCCCTACCTATTACTGCTCAAAGGAGCAGTAACGAGGGATTTTTTGAGATCAATTCACATTGGACATATCATATAGAATCTTTGATTCTTATGATACTATATAGTGTATGCATACAAGATGTATTGGGGCCAATCCTTTTCTTTACAGTCTTATCTTTTATGATAAGAAAGCGCTCTTAGTTCAGTTCGGTAGAACGTGGGTCTCCAAAACCCGATGTCGTAGGTTCAAATCCTACAGAGCGTGAGTCGGATCTTCTTCGATCGAATTCGGCTGAAACACTAACTGGAACAGCAATCTGAATTTGACCTCCTGGATATTAAAGAAAGGAGGAGGTCAATCAAAAAAAGAGATATTAATTAATCAAAGGTCCAACTGATCGCCACGCCTGTATTGTAAATATGCAGTTACAAATAATCCAGCCAAAGTAATAGGAATTAGACCTAACACGATTCCAAATAGAAAAACTTCAATCATTTCAATTTGTTTGAAAGGAGAAAAAAGAGGTAATATCTATACCTAAATATTAATCCCAATTACCATGAATCTCAATGACCAAGAATTGGCAATTGACACGGTAAGTAACTATAAATACACAGAAGTTCGCGGAAAGATTTCCTTTTATGAATTGTGCAATGAATTTCAAATCAGTCGTATCTTGCTCAGACCAATAAATAGAGCTGAGGTTATAGTTAAAGCCGTCAGTAGAAAACCGAAATAACTAGTTATGGTAGGCATGAAGGAGCTAAATGAAATATGTTCTTTTTATACATATGTTTATAAAAAAGCACTTACCTGAGTTTCCTTTTTTGCAAAATAGGAGATAAAAAAAAATACCAATTGAAAGAATAAGTCCAATTGAAAGTTTTTGATTCATCTATCATTATAGACAGCACTAACAAGGATAAAGTCACAACTGTATAAAAAATGGATTCATCATCTGTAACATCTACCCATAGCGCCAATCAGCGAATTCATTCTTGGATCATTTTTCAACTCAACTTATAAACGAATAATAAGAACTGGGTCGTTTAATTTCGTTTTAAAACGAAACTCTTTTCGAATGATTATGGAATGAAATTATCTCTTTTTATCATTTCTTTTTTTTTTTTTTTTATCGAATGAATTTTATATTTTAGAGCGAACAGTAATCTTATAAAACTTTTACTTTCATTTTAACTAATTAGATTCCGTAATAGGTTCACTGATATAATATCTTGAATGAATGAGAAGAAAAAGTTATCACATGATCACTCAAAAAAAATAGGTGTTTTGGTTCAACTATATTCTAAGACTAGTCATTTCTATTCTCTTTTGCTTTAGGAGTTCTATTTTGGATCTTTCCATATTAGAATTTTTAGTTAGGTCAAGAAAGAATCTTCAGATTTCGATCTAATACAACAATGCATGTATCATTCCAATTATTTCATTCTTTGTTCTTTTTCGTTTATCGAATAAAATTTTCTATTCTTACTTCTTACTGGACGACTAACCAACTCCTTCAAAGAAAAAAAGATCCCAACAAAAAC